TTTATTCCATTTATTCAAAGACAAAACTTCAACAATCATTTAACCAAAATCAAGGAACTGTTCGTACGTTGTTGGGTATAAACAAAGAATCTCCATTTTTTATAATTTTGTCATCATCCAATTGTTTTCGAATAGGTCCATTCCCATCCAAAGGTGTAAAATCTCACAAAGAATCAATTCAAAAAGATTCCCTAAGTTCAATTAGGAATTCGTTTGGTTCTTTAGGGACAGCCCTTCCAATTTCTAATTTTTTTTCATTTTACCATTTAATAACTCATAATCAGATCTCGGTAATTAATTATTTGCAACTTGACAATTTAAAACAAACCTTTCAACTAATTAAATTTCCGTATTATTTAATGGATGAAAATGGAAAAATTTATAATCCCGATCCATGCAGTAACATCATTTTGAATCCATTGAAATTGAATTGGTATTTTCTTCATTATAATTTTTGTGAAGAGACATCCACAAAAATTTATCTTGGACAATTTGTTTGTGAAAATGTATGTATGACCAAAAATGGACCATACTTAAAATCGGGTCAAGTTATAATTGTTCAATTTGACTCCGTAGTAATAAGATTGGCTAAGCCCTATTTGGCTACTCCGGGAGCAACAGTTCATGGTCATTATGGAGCAATCGTTTATGAGGGGGATACATTAGTTACATTTATATATGAAAAATCGAGGTCTGGTGACATAACGCAAGGTCTTCCAAAGGTGGAACAAGTTTTAGAAGTTCGTTCCATTGATTCAATATCTATGAATCTAGAAAAGAGGATTGATGGTTGGAACGAACGTATAAGACGAATTCTTGGAATTCCTTGGGGATTCTTGATTGGGGCTGAGCTAACTATAGCGCAAAGTCGTATCTCTTTGGTTAATAAGATCCAAAAGGTTTATCGATCACAAGGGGTGCAGATACATAATAGGCATATAGAAATTATTGTACGTCAAATAACATCAAAAGTCTTGGTTTCAGAAGATGGAATGTCTAATGTTTTTTTGCCCGGAGAACTTATTGGATTGTTTCGGGCAGAACGAACGGGGCGCGCTTTGGACGAAGCAATATGTTATCGAGCTACCTTATTGGGAATAACACGAGCATCTTTGAATACGCAAAGTTTTATATCCGAAGCGAGTTTTCAGGAAACTGCTCGAGTTTTAGCAAAAGCGGCTCTCCGGGGCCGTATCGATTGGTTGAAAGGACTAAAAGAAAATGTTGTTCTAGGGGGAATGATACCTGTTGGGACCGGATTCAAAGGAGTCGTACACCATTCAAGTCAACATAAGGGTATTCCGTTGAAAACAAAAAAAAAGAATCTATTCGAGGGAGAAATGAGAGATATTTTGTTTTATCACAGAGAATTATTTGATTCTTATCTTTCAAAGAATTTCTGTGATAGATCAAAACAACAATGATTTTTGGGGTTTAATAGAATAGATTCATCTTTTTTATCTTTTATGTATTTGTTATGGTTATTTAATTTAGTAATAAAAAAATTAGTAATAAAATAAAGAAATTCAAAAAATAACGAAATAGAAAGGAATTAATGGTTTGCGTTGTATATCAATGGCCAATCCGTGGTAGAAAAGAAGGTTCCCTTGGAACAATTATTTATTTCAGAATACCTCATCTCTTTATTAAAAAAAGAGAAAGTGTGGGGAGAAATGACAAGAAGATATTGGAACATCAATTTGGAAGAGATGATGGAAGCGGGAGTTCATTTTGGTCACGGTACTCGTAAATGGAATCCTAGAATGTCGCCTTATATCTCTGCAAAATGTAAAGGTATTCATATTATAAATCTTACTAGAACTGCTCGTTTTTTATCAGAGGCTTGTGATTTAGTTTTTGATGCATCAAGTAGAGGAAAACAATTTTTAATTGTAGGGACAAAAAATAAAGCAGCTGATTCAGTAGCATGGGCTGCAATAAGGGCTCGCTGTCATTATGTTAATAAAAAGTGGCTGGGGGGTATGTTAACGAATTGGTCCACGACAGAAACGCGACTTCAAAAATTCAGGGACTTGAGAATGGAACAAAAGACAGGGAGACTCGCTCGTCTTCCAAAGAGAGACGCAGCCGTGTTGAAGAGACAATTATCTCACTTGCAAACATATTTGGGCGGGATCAAGTATATGACAGGATTACCGGATATTGTAATCATCGTTGATCAACAAGAAGAATATACAGCCCTTCGAGAATGTATTACTTTGGGAATTCCAACGATTTGTTTAATCGATACAAATTGTGACCCGGATCTCGCAGATATTTCGATTCCGGCAAACGATGACGCTATAGCGTCAATTCGATTAATTCTTACTAAATTAGTATTTGCAATTTGTGAAGGTCGCTCTAGCTATATAAGAAATCCTTGATTCATAATAAAATCAAAAATGGATTTGCTAAGTTCTATATCGGTTCCTATATCCTGAATCTCAAAAACTAGTTAAAAACTTGGAATATGATATTATTTAATTTTATTTAATTAATCGGTATTTTAAATAGAAAATTAAAGTAAACAAGTCGAGAAAGAGATGGTTGAATCAAAATAATTTTATATTTCTGTCAGAGGACAATATGAATATTCCATCATATTCACTTAACACACTAAAGGGGTTATATGATATATCTGGTGTGGAAGTAGGGCAACATTTCTATTGGCAAATAGGAGGTTTCCAAATTCATGGCCAAGTACTTATAACTTCTTGGGTTGTAATTGCTATCTTATTAGGTTCAGCTGCTATAGCTGTTCGGAGTCCACAAACTATTCCGACTGGCGGTCAAAATTTCTTTGAATATGTCCTTGAATTCATTCGAGACGTGAGCAAAACTCAAATTGGAGAAGAGTATCGTCCTTGGGTTCCCTTTATTGGGACTATGTTTCTATTTATTTTTGTTTCGAATTGGTCAGGGGCTCTTTTGCCTTGGAAACTCATACAGTTACCTCATGGGGAGTTAGCCGCACCCACCAATGATATAAATACGACTGTTGCTTTAGCTTTACTCACGTCAGTAGCCTATTTCTATGCGGGTCTTACAAAAAGAGGATTAAGTTATTTTGGTAAATACATTCAACCAACCCCAATTCTTTTACCCATTAACATCTTAGAAGATTTCACAAAACCTCTATCACTTAGTTTTCGACTTTTCGGAAATATATTAGCGGATGAATTAGTAGTTGTTGTTCTTGTTTCTTTAGTACCTTTAGTGGTTCCTATACCTGTCATGTTTCTTGGATTATTTACAAGTGGTATTCAGGCTCTTATTTTTGCAACTTTAGCTGCAGCTTATATAGGCGAATCCATGGAGGGTCATCATTGATTAGTGTTAGGAAGAGTCTATCGTTTAGTTTAGATCCAGGTAATATATCTATGTATCAAGATATTCTATCAAGATAATCTATGTTATCTAGAACATATAAATGTCAAAATTCATACAGTCTAACCGGAATAGAAAAAAAAAAATATTCGAGCGAGAAGTGTAAAATAAAAAAGAAAAGAAGGCGTTGGTTAGTAGAGAGGGGGTGCCGCAGGTATGTGGAATCTAATGGCTATTAAGTAAATTCTTGCAGATTAGATGGTTCGAAGAATGATTAGAAAATCCGATTGAATTAAAAATGGAATCGCCGGTTTACGTTATTGAAGAAACATATGTATATTTTATATTAGAGATTGGCAAGTTATATATGAATGACTATTTCATTTGCCCTACTTAAATTTCTTAAATTTCGGATACCAACTGAAGTCCTTCCGGTTTGTTTAGGACTGCGAATTGAATGAATAAACAGATAAAATAACGAAAAAGATCGAAGAATGATTAATGATTCGAAAAAATAAATGGAAAACTCGGGTTGTATTAATTCAGAAAGACTCAACAAATAGGAACTAAAAAAAGATTAAGTCTTTCTAATGATCGAATGATTCAATAATATTACTATGTTATTATTTCAATTTGGGGTTTTTATTTTAGTTATTTCGACTGGATGAATATTACTAACGGAATAATTAAGTCCTAATGCATTGGTTGATTGTATCATTAACCATTTCTTTTTTTTGTGTGTGAGGAACTTATCATGAATCCATTGATTTCTGCCGCTTCCGTTATTGCTGCTGGATTGGCTGTAGGGCTTGCTTCTATTGGACCTGGAGTTGGTCAAGGTACTGCTGCGGGACAAGCTGTAGAAGGTATTGCGAGACAGCCCGAAGCAGAGGGAAAAATACGAGGTACTTTATTACTTAGTTTAGCTTTTATGGAAGCTTTAACAATTTATGGATTGGTTGTAGCATTAGCGCTTTTATTTGCGAATCCTTTTGTTTAATCTCAAAAAAGAAATATGATAAATACATATTTCTTTTATAGTCTTGGATTTGCAGGTTGCTTTTTCACATTTATAGTAAAATATCGCTCCTACACAATTACTCATTCGTTGCGAAAATAACCCACGGGAAGGACTTATTTGAGGATGAAGAATTAGTGTTACCCACTCGCTTTCTTCCTTCCTTCCCCTTCTTAGTTCCAAGGCCAAGTCTTGCAACAAAGGAGGTATTTCGCAATTCGCATGAAACCTAGTACCTAATTAATATTAAGAATTCTATTCCAAAAAATGAATTATTATTCTTATTGGAAATTAGGGAATCTCAATATAAAATAAATAAAAAACAATTTTTCAAAACTTTTTTTATTTATTTTATATTTATTAAGTACCAACGAAGTGAAATAATACAATGATTTTTTTAGTTTATTTATAAGAGGAGATCATATGAAAAATGTAACCGATTCTTTCGTTTTCTTGGGTCACTGGCCATCCGCCGGGAGTTTCGGGTTTAATACCGATATTTTAGCAACAAATCTAATAAATCTAAGTGTAGTTCTTGGTGTATTGATTTTTTTTGGAAAGGGAGTGTGTGCGGGTTGTTTATTTCAAAAATAGGTTGGATTCAACCAACTGTACCTCTTTTTGTCTTTATAATTAAAGCGAAATTCTAAGGTGC